GAACTGGAAGTGGAAGAAAAGGTATTATCCACGCATATTGATATGTCTGTTCCATAAAAAAAGTTTTTTTTCTTAATTAATTGTTTCCGATTCACCGGATCTTAGCTCTTTCGAAAAAGTAAATAAAAAATAAAGATATGCACTAACTTATTTAATAATTTATATTTATATTAGTATTTATTCTGAGTCTTTTCAAAATTGTTCAAATATGCAAAACAAGAAGTTACAATTGGTCAAATGATATAACCAAGTGACATATAAAAACGAATACTTATAATAGGAAAGTAGGAAAATAAAAAATATTATTAATATTCATAGAGCAAGGATAAAATTTTAGGCTAAAAAGAGTACTTGATGCTAATATGAATTAGAGGATTAACTAAGGTCGTTGGTCTAATGAAATAAAACCTCTTGATTTTAGTTAGTTTATTTAAACTCATTAACTAATTCATTATGGGATTTATTGTTTTCCATTTCAATCAAAACAATTTATTAGGAATATTTGGAAAGTTTATAAGATTATAGCTCTAAAATGCACTTTTTATCGAGCAAGGATAAAAAATGACTGAGATCCTTTTTTATCAAACTACATACCCTTTAACAGATTTTTTACTAGTCTCATTCGAGTTTTAAAGTTTAGGTGTATTTTTGTTTTCAAGTTTTACTAAAAAAAGACTCAATTTATTAGGCAAAAGTTTACAAGGTATTTTATTACATGTAAATAAAATATAGAATGACTAAAATAAAGGTATTTTAGGTTCTTTATTTCTTTTGATTTCTATCCCATAGCAGATGAGATATAAACAATGAGAACTAAGAGTTCAAAACCAAAAATTTTGGGTTTTACAAATAGTGTATGGAATCAAAATTTTGTTATTTCGAGTCATTTTTTATTTTCACGGATCTTTGACGTATCTAGATTTCTATGAAGAGAATCTTTTATAAAAAAAAATAGATAATGAATATAAGATAAGAAATAATAATTCGTTTTGAACAACAGATGTCTTTCACATCCAACTATAACAATGACTAACTTCTTCTTTTTTAAATGGCAGTTCCAAAAAAACGTACTTCGATATCAAAAAAGCGTATTCGTAAAAATATTTGGAAAAGGAAAGGATATTGGGCGGCATTAAAAGCTTTGTCATTAGGGAAATCTCTTTCTACCGGGAATTCAAAAAGTTTTTTTGTACGACAAACAAATAAGTCCTAAAATATTGGAATAATTTGGAATGGATTTGACTAAAAAAATTGGATCAGTAATTAATATCATTAATATCTCAGTAATTTGTTAATTTTATATTAAAGTTAATATTTTAATATTAAAGTTAATATAAAATTAACAATTGGCAGTTCCTATTCTAATCAATATGAAATAGACTCTTAATCTTATAAAAAGAAGAAGTATTCTTCTTTCTAAATTATAAATAAAATAAATATATATAAGATTTTTTATTTGAATTTTTTAGTATATTTTCATTCAGATTTTGGTGGTGGGGAGTCTTCTTTTCCCCATCGACCTTTAAAAGAATAAATAATGAAAAAATTTTATATTTATCAGGAAGGGTATATAGAATATTTTTAGTTCAAATTAATTAATTGTTCAAACTAATCCATTCCGTGTTAAAGATTTTTGGATAACTTTCTGACTTCTTAATTTATTATATATACTATATTTAATGTATTTTCCATATATATCCAATTTTCAGCCCAATGAATAATCAATAAAAGAACTTAATTGTTGAGATATTATTATATGTACAAGTGGCAATTTGGAGTAATACAAAATAGACATATTTTAGATTCATTGATAAAATTGAGTTTGTGTTTCAAATTGAATTTATTAAATAAGATAAACCAGAAATAATGACAATAAAAGAAAAAAGTTTTTTAGTCTATCGAAGAATTCTATCGTTGCAAGAGTCGTATTTTAGAATCGGCTAAACTACGTCAAAGCCCTAAAACCAGACACCTTAAAGAAACTACTGAACCTTTAAATTGACTTTTTTGAACTCTTTTTTTTTTTACTAAAAAAAACTTATTTGAGTGAATTGACTTGTTCAATCTCGACGATTGAATATAAATAGGTTATTATGAGTTCGAGCAAGCCGCTATGGTGAAATCGGTAGACACGCTGCTCTTAGGAAGCAGTGCTAGAGCATCTCGGTTCGAGTCCGAGTGGCGGCATGCCATCTTCTAAAAGATATCAAATAGATCCTATAATAAAATTAAATTAAATTCCCAATTTCTATTTCTTAATTAATACGGGGGGATCCCCCGTTTTTTCATTTTTATGATATTTTCAACTTTAGAGCATATATTAACTCATATTTCCTTTTCTATTGTTTCAATTGTAATTACAATTCATTTGATAAGCTTATTGGGCAATCAAATTAGAAAACCATATTATTCCTCAGAAAAGGGGATGATAGCTACTTTTTTATGTCTAACAGGATTGTTAATAACTCGTTGGATTTATTCGGGCCATTTTCCACTAAGT